AATTTGAACTCGTAACTAATCCCAGCATGGAAGTATTGAAAAAACTCATATAAGCAAAAAATCTTAAATATCCTTGATCATGAGACATATAATTATCACTATAAATCAAAACCAGAATTCCAACAGTAGTAATTAATATTAACATAATAGAAGTAAGTGGGTCGATCAAGTGGCCGAACTCTAAAGAAAAATCATTATTAATAGTCCAAGACCATACATATTGATATATGAAATTGCTATTTATTTGCTGAATAGCCAGATCTGCAGAACAAATCATAACTATACTTAATAATAAAACACTAGGAAAAGCCCACATGCGACGAATATTTTTTGTTGCCGTCGGAAAAAAGAGAAGCCCGACTCCGATTAAGACAGGAACTGTAAGTGGAACGAAAGGTATGATCCATGCATATGGATATGTATGTTCCATAAGAAAAACCTTTTTCATTTTTAATTAATTCTTTCCGATTCACCGGATCTTCTCTCTTTCGCAAAAAAAAGGAAATCTATATATATATAGATTAGAGATGCAAGACCAAAATTTAATCTTATAAAGTAGTCTTATTCTTTACCAAATCGTTCAAATCAAGAAGTTACAATTGGTTAAATGATATCACCCTTACTAGTGCAAAGTGAATAGTTATTTATTATTTATTAAGTAATATAGTTATATATTTAAAGCTATTTCGGGAGATCCAGAAAAAAAGCTTTTTTAACTTTAACCAATTTTATTTCTTATAGTACGTTGGATACTATAGCTATAGAGCTTTTACTATGAGGATATAAAGAAATCCATTAGTATAGTATGAATTCGTTTTTTTGTCCGGAAAGTTATAATTTATTAATTATATGTAATATAAATGTATAAATGTAAAAAAAAATTAATAACATATAATCTTTTTTCGCCTTTTTTATAGCAAAGTAGTATTATCTAAATAAAGAACTAGATGGATAATCAATAGTAAATAAAGATTCGTTTTTATTGAATATTATATTAATACTAGATAGATGTCTTTCACATCCAACTATAACAATGAGTAATCTCTTGATTTTTGAATGGCAGTTCCAAAAAAACGTACTTCTATGTCAAAAAAGCGGATTCGTAAAAATTCTTGGAAAAAGAAGGGATATTGGGCAGCGTTAAAAGCTTTTTCATTATCGAAATCTCTTTCGACCGGGAATTCAAAAAGTTTTTTTGTGCCGACAAATAAATAATCAAACATTGGAATAATCGGAATAAGAACTGAATCGAAACTGAATGACTTTTTTGTTCTATCCCTAGAACTATCTAGGATCTAGGGATAGAACAAAAAAGTCTTATTCCCACAGAGGATAAACTATGCGTAAGCTTATTATTTTATTAAGTTAAATATAACTGACATTCTAAAATCAGATAAATATACTCTATTAGTGAACACATATTTAAATGACGTTGTATTCCTAAATTTAAAATTTTAATCGTTCCTAAATATGAATTGACTACTTCAATCTCGACGATTGAGTATGAATAGGTTATTATAATTTTGAGCAAGCCGCTATGGTGAAATCGGTAGACACGCTGCTCTTAGGAAGCAGTGCTAGAGCATCTCGGTTCGAGTCCGAGTGGCGGCATGGGATCTATCTTCTAAAACTTCTAAAAGAGATAGACTAAGTCCTATTAAGTAATTCAAAAAATTAAACTCCCTGCATTCCGTAATTATAATTAAGGTACTCCCCCCTTAAAAAAATATATATATAATATGATTTTTTCGACTTTCGAACATATATTAACTCATATATCCTTTTCTATTATTTCAATTTTAATTACACTATATTTTATAACCTTATTAGTGGATGAAATCGGAGGACTAGATGATTCATCCGAAAAGGGCATGATAGCCAGCTTTTTCTGTATAACCGGATTATTAATCACGCGGTGGATTTATTCGCGACATTTTCCATTAAGTGATTTATATGAATCATTAATTTTTCTTTCGTGGAGTTTATCCAGTATTAATATGCTTCCGTATTTAAAAAAACATAAAAATAATTTAAGCGCAATAACCGCGCCAAGTACTATTTTTACCCAAGGCTTTGCTACTTCGGGTCTTTTAACTGAAATGCATCAATCCGCAATATTAGTACCTGCTTTACAATCCCAATGGTTGATGATGCATGTAAGCATGATGGTATTGGGCTATGCAGCTCTTTTATGTGGATCATTATTATCAATAGCTCTTTTAGTCATTACATTTCGAAAAGACATAAATATTCTTCATAAAAGCAACCATTTATTAAAATTAAATGAGTTAGTTTACTTTAATGAGACCAAATACACAAATAAAATAAACAATATTGTAAAAAATACTTCATTTCTTTCTCATAGGAATTATTACAAGTATCGATTGATTCAACAATTGGATGATTGGGGTTATCGTGTTATTAGTCTAGGTTTTATCTTTTTAACCATAGGTATTCTTTCGGGAGCAGTATGGGCTAATGAGGCATGGGGATCATATTG